AAAAAAAAAAAAAAAAAAAAAAAAAACGTCTATAGAAATCCCTAAGGGAGGAAAGTCTTTTTTATAAAAAAGTGATTTTTATTGTAACAATTTTATAGTTTTCTGAAATATTTTTATTACAGTTGTTTTGGTAGGTCTTGATGTCTAGTTCTGGATAGAAATTAATATGTATACATCTATATAGGAGGAAGGGAGGAGTAGTTTGCTCATAATTACTTATGGAAGTTTTAGAAAGATTAATACTACTTTACTGATTAATTTACAAGATTAATTGCTAATTTTGAAGCTTCTAAAACAATTTTTGTTAACTGTTGTGTTAATTTTACAATGTGAAAAATTGTTGTTTTAGTGATTTTAAACTACAAAAATAATTCCAGGCACATTTTCCAATACGCCTACTATGTTACGACTTTTCTCTTCTAAGTTTGAGGAGAGTGACGGGCGATGTGTGCGTATTTTAGGGCTAGAAGTTTTCATGAAAAATTTCTTTTATTTTCATTACTTCTGAATTCTGTTTAAATTTAGTTTTTCATGTAATATCCATAGTTGTTTTTGGGGGGTTGTAGGATTATTGTAGCTCACGTATCACCAATCTATTAACTGCACCTCGATCTGGCGTTTGAAAGAGTTTATTGATTAAGAGGACTTATCCCTCGTGGGGTAAACTGACGACGATGGTATACAAGTTGGAGTTGGCTAAGATTGGTAAGGTGTAACGAGGATTATCGGTTGGATAGCAAGCTCCTCCAGGAAGATATAAAAAACCGCCAAGTCCTTTGAGTTTTAAAATTGGTTAAGTAGTTCTCTGGTATTGGTTTATTTTATGGCTCATATAGTGGGGTATCTAATCCCAGTTTATTGTGGAGTTTTCGTGGCTTCAATTTTATTTAAGATTTTTTGGGTAAGAAGTTCTGTAGGTTTTTTACTACTGAAGTAGTGTGTTAATCTTAGGTTATAGACTTATTTAACCACGTTTTATACCGAAGTATTTAACTAGGGTTTTATGTATAACCGCGGTAGCTGGCACATAATTTACCAACTCTTTCTTTTTTTGCTATATCAAATTTTTGTTTATTGTAAAATGTTAGGTACTGCAGTTGTAGAATTATTCTTGATGTTTTAGTTTAATTTAAATTAAGACTGATATCAATTGGTAATAATGAAATATTAGGATGGAAATTTGTTGGGTATTACGGTGATGCTGTTAGTAGCTTGCATGTATCGTTAAAAAAGTAGCTAAATGGAAGACTAGGACCAAATTTGTTGCTAAGAAAAGAGTTTAAATCTTTATGAAAGTATTTTCAGTGCTTTGCTTTAGTTTAAGCTATCTTTGCAGAAGGTAATTTTTTTTTCTATGTTGGAGGTTAGAGGGAGAATGATGGTAAATAGGGAGAAGTAGAGAATGGATGAGAGTTGTCCGATGAATATAAAGGGTTCTTCTACAGGTTGTCTTCCAATTCAGGTGAGTATAATGAATGTTGAAATTAGAGTTCAGAAAAATATTTGGGAGGGTGGACGAAATGTTTTTGCTTGGTGTGAAGAAGAGTGGAGTAGAGGTACGAAAAATAAGATGAGGATGGATAAGAGAAGGGCTAGGACTCCTCCTAGCTTGTTGGGGATGGAACGAAGGATGGCATATGCAAATAGAAAGTATCATTCGGGTTGGATATGGACGGGAGTAATTAGAGGGTTGGCCTGGTTAAATTTTTCTGGGTCTTTTAGAATGGTTGGATAAAGTAGGACTATTTTTGTTAGAAGGGTTAGGAGAATGATGAAGCCAACTAGATCCTTGGTGGTGAAGTAGGGATGGAAAGGGGTCTTGTCAAGTTTAGCTTTTAGTCCGGTAGGGTTGTTAGAGCCTGTTTGGTGTAAGAAGAGTAGGTGAAGAATTGAGAATGCAAGGATGATAAAGGGGAATAGGAAGTGGAACGAAAAAAATCGTTTTAATGTTGCATTGTCTATTGAGAATCCTCCTCATATTCATTGTACTATGGTATTCCCTATGTAGGGGAGGGCAGAAACAAGTTTAGTAATAACTGTTGCTCCTCAGAAGGACATCTGTCCTCAAGGTAAAACGTATCCGACAAAGGCAGTAAGCATGGTAAGAAGTAGAAGTATAATTCCTATTTTTCATGTTTCTGTTTTTAAGTAAGAGCCGTAATAAAGTCCTCGACCAATATGGAAGTATAGGCAGAGAAAGAAGAAAGAGGCTGTGTTAGCGTGGATGTTTCGTAGTAGTCATCCGTATTTTACGTCTCGGCAAATGTGGCTGATAGATTTGAATGCGGATGAGATGTCAGGAGTGTAATGCATAGCTAGGAAGAGTCCTGTTATGATTTGTATAATTAGACAAAGTCCAAGTAGGGAGCCGAATTTTCATCATATTGAAAAGTTTCTTGGGGTGGGGAGGTCGATGAGGGATGAGGATATAATTTTGATAAGGGGATGGTTCTTTCGAAGGGGTCCAGTCATAATTTTTATATATAATGATTTTTTATTTATTGTTAGTTGTGTTGTTTTTTGGTAGAAGGTTAGTTTATTATAGGGTTTCTCCTAATTTTAGGGCGCTAGGGTTAGTTATAGTTTCAGTGTTGGGTTGTGTAATGTGTTCTTTGTTGGGATTTTCTTTTTTTGCTTTAGTGTTAATTTTAATATATATGGGGGGAATGTTGGTTGTATTTGTGTATTCGAGGGCTTTATCGGTGGATCGTTTTCCGTTGGTTGGTGGTTTTGGTGAGGTTTTAGTGTTGACTTTATTTTTTTTTTTTTGGGTAGTTTTAGTGTATGATGTTTTTTTAAATGGAAGTTTGGGGGGTTGAATATATAATTCTTCGGTAGATTTATTGGGAAGGGGGAGTTTATATGGTTTTGAGTGGTACTATTTATTGTTGGGAGGCTATATACTTTTATTGGTACTTGTTATAGTGTTGGTGATGAAATATGGAGTGGAGTATACTATTTTGAAGGCACTTTAGGCTCATATTAACGGAAGAAAAAAATAGTGGGAGGTTAAGAAAGAGAGTTAGAGATTATTTTAGTATGTAGGAAGTAAGGAAGAGGATGGAGAAGGTTATGGAAGATATAAGAAGGTATTGTTTTATGAGTGCGGTTTGGGATAGTTGAAGAGTTTGGGATGTTAGGGTTGATATTGTGTTAAGGCCTTGTGGTTTAATTTTTTCTTTTCATCCTTGGTCAATTTTTCGTGTTCTTAAGAAAAGTGAATAAAAGAATGAGTTAAAAAAGATAAATTGGTGGGTAAGTTTTTCAAAAAATCATTGGTGGGATAAGAAGTAATTGGGGGAGGATTTTTGGGGGGTATGGAGGGAGTAGTGGGAGATGAATAATATAGAAATTATGGCTCTTATAAATAATATTAGGAGTATTAAAAACTTTGAGGAATAATTTATGAATATGGGGGGAATTTTAATTAGAAAAGTGGATAGAAATCATCCTGATAGAATTGTTCCAATAGCTAGTCGGTTTAAGGCATTATTAAGGTTGGGATTTTCTTCTTTTGTTGGGGAAAGAGAAGTAAAGGAGGGTTTGTTTAAGAAGCAGAAGAATATGATACGAATTGAATATGAAGGAGTTAAAAATGTTGCGATTATTAATGTAAATATTCTGATAGATTTTGAAACGTTAGTAAATGCTATTTCTATAATTAGGTCCTTGGAGTAAAATCCAGCTAGGAATGGAATTCCTGATAGTGCCAGTCTTCCTAGAAGAATACAAGCAGAGGTTTTGGGTAAGATAAGAAATAGTCCACCCATCTTTCGTAGGTCTTGTTCTTTTTTAAGTCTGTGGATAATACTTCCAGAGGATAAGAATAACATTGCCTTAAAGAAGGCGTGAGTACAAATATGAAATAGTGCAATTATAGGTTGGTTTAATCCTATAGCGATCATCATTAATCCCAGTTGTCTGGTTGTTGAGTAGGCAATAATCTTCTTTATATCGTGTTGGTAAATTGCAGTTGTTGCGGCAAATAGTGCTGTGAGTGAACCAATAAGTAGACAAAGTTTTTTGAAGTAGGGAGAGAATTGGTAAAGGAAATGAGTTCGTATGAGAAGGAATATACCAGCAACAACCATGGTTGATCTATGAAGTAGTGCAGATACGGGTGTTGGGCCTTCCATGGCAGCAGGAAGTCAGGGGTGGAGACCAAATTGTGCAGACTTTCCTATAGCTGCTAGTAGGATACCTAGTAGGAGGAATTTTTTTGGAGAGGGGGGAGAGAGGATTTTTAGTTCAGATAGAGATCAGGAATTGAAGTATGAGATTTTTAGTGATAGGAATACTAGTAGGCCTATGTCTCCTATTCGTTTGTAAATAATTGCTTGGATGGCGGCAGTTTTGGCGTTTTTTCGTGTGAATCATCATCTTATTAGTAGAAAAGATAGGAATCCAACACCTTCTCATCCTATGAAAAGTAAAAATAATTTTTTTGCAGAAGTAAGTATAATCATGTTGAGTAGGAATATTATTAATAATAGAAAGAATTTATTAGATTTTGGGTCATTAAGCATATAATACAAGGAGAATTGAAATATAGATCAGGAGACTAATAGTGCAATGGAGAGGAATATTTTGAATTTTTGGTCAAATTTTAGTTCTGTATTTATTTTGAGTCTTTTTTTTGGAATTCATATGGTGATGAGAATAATGATTGATGGAGAGTTAAAGATTATAGATGTTGCAAGTGGTATTGTGGAGGTGAAGGAAAGTTTCTTTATTATGGAGGAGTATAGTTTTTTTGTTTTTAGTTTGGGGTAGATTTTGTGGGTTAGTGAGGGGATGAATACTGAGAGAAGAAGAATTATAATGATTGAAATATTAATAGAAGAAATAATTATGGAGTGGTCTAATAACATCGAAGTTACTATAGATTTGAGCTACAGATAAATAGACTTAGCAGGACTATGATAAACTTATTAACTTCGTTTTGGATTATAGATTAGGTTAGACTAATATTTTTAATTCCACAAATTAGTGTTTTAGATTTAAACTACTGTAATCTTAGATAGTTGCAATAGATGGGGAAAGAATTATAAGGAGAATGGGAAATAAATGTAGGAATAGAAGTAGGTGGTTAGGAGATGAAATATTTTTTATTTTGGAGATAAATTTTGGGAAGGAGAGTTTTTTAGTGTTTTTGAAAATTAGTAGGGAATAGATGGCTCTTAAAATTGTTGTAATTCCAATTAGGGGTGTAATAAAAAATTTTCATTTAATTAGTGATATAATGATGAGTATTTCTCCAATGAGATTGGGGGAAGGGGGGAGGCCAAATTTACAAATACAAGTTAGAATTCATCAGACTGGAAGAGAAGTGGAGATCATCTTAAATCCTCGGGTAATAATAAGGGTACGAGTGTGATTGCGTTCGTAGGAGAGGTTTGCAAGGCAAAATAAGGCAGAAGAAATTAGTCCGTGGGATATCATTAATATTAATGCTCCTTTAATACCTCATAGGGAAAGAGTGAAGGTACCAGCAGCAACAAGTCTCATGTGGCCAACAGAAGAGTAGGCAATTAGTGCCTTTAGATCAGTTTGTCGGATGCAAATTATTCTTGTAATAAGGGAGCCTCATACACAGAAGATGGAGACAGGAAATGATAGAGAAAGAGTGGATGGGAGGAAGAATATGGAGATTGTTCGTATAAGTCCGTAACCTCCTAGCTTAAGGAGAATGGCGGCTAATATCATGGATCCTGCTATGGGAGCTTCTACGTGGGCCTTTGGAAGTCATAAGTGAAATCCGTAGATGGGCATCTTGATTATAAAAGCTAGAATACAAAATAATCATCACAGGTTTAAGATATTTATGGAGAAAGAAGATAGTGAATTAAAGTTTATGGAGGGGAGGATTAGGGTATTTATGTTATTATAAAGAGAAATTATGGCAATAAGAAGGGGTAGTGAGCCAATTAAGGTATAAAATAGAAAGTAGATACTTGCTTGGAATCGTTCCTTTTGAATTCCTCATTGTGAGATTAATATGAGGGTGGGGAGGAGTGTGGTTTCAAATCTAATAAAGAATAGAGATAATTCAATTGAGGAAAATGTGAGTATTAAGGAGAATAAAATAATAAAGATTAGTGAAATAAAAATTCGTTGAAGATGAATTGGATAGGTTGTAATGTGTTTAATTCTAGCTATTAGGGAAATAGGGACTAATCAGATTCTCAGTAGAATAAGAGGAGAGGAAAGGGAATCTATAGCAAAAATTAGTGATACTTTATGTCATAGAGAGAAGAAATGGGAGTTTATAATTTTTGTTTTAAGTATAATTATGATGAATGAATTGATGATAGATGTGGGTCAAAGTAGTTTAGATTTTGTTAGTCATGGAGTAATTATAGAAATAAAAGAAATAGTTAATATATATATCATTATTATTTATTTGGCTCATTCAAGACCACCATTAATTCATTCGAAGGCTAGTCCTATGTAAAGGATAATGAGGAAAATATTGAATATAAGGAAAGAGAAGGAGGGTTGGTTTAAGAATATGGTGGGTGGAAGAGGTAATAGGAGGGTTATTTCAAGGTCAAATAATAAGAATAAGATAGCGACGAGAAAAAAGCGAAAGGAAAAAGGAATTCGTGTAGATTTAAGTGGATCAAATCCACATTCATATGGGGAGGCCTTTTCTAATTTAATTTTTCGAATTGGGAGGAAGTGGGCAAGGCAAGTAATAATGAATACAATTAAAATTATTGAGGAAAAAGTAATAAAAAGTTTCAAATTTATTATATATAAAGTAGGAGAAGTGACAGAAAAATTGTGTTTAGTTTGAAACTATAAGATAGAGGTTAAATTCCTCTCTTCTCTTAAGAACCTCATCAATAAATGCAGATATAAAGGAATAGTCAGACAACGTCAACAAAGTGTCAGTACCAGGCAGCAGCTTCAAAACCAAAATGATGATTTTTTGAAAATTGAAAGTTTAGTAGGCGGAAGAAACATATTATTAGGAAAGTGGTTCCTATGAGTACGTGTAAACCATGAAAGCCTGTTGCTACAAAGAAAGTTGAACCATATATTCTGTCTGCAATTGTAAATGGAGAGTCAAAGTACTCTCATGCTTGTAAGGCAGTAAAATAGAGGCCAAGAGAAATGGTGATGAAAAGACTGTATACAGCTTCATAGTAGTTTTTATTAAGAATACTATGGTGAGTTCAAGTTATTGTAATCCCAGAGGATAGTAGGACAGCAGTATTGAGTAAAGGGACTAAAAATGGATTAATAGGGGAAATACCTGTTGGAGGTCAAGATGAACCTAATTCAATAGTTGGGGCTAGGCTGCTGTGAAAAAAGGCTCAGAAGAAGGCAAAGAAAAAGCAAATCTCTGAGATTATAAATAGGAGCATTCCGTATCGAAGTCCGTTGTTAACAGGGAGAGTGTGGTTTCCTTGAAAGGTTGCCTCTCGGATAACATCTCGTCATCAGTTAATAATTGTAAAAATTAATAGGAATATTCCTAATATAAATAAGTATAAGGATTTACTATGAAATCATAGGATGAGTCCTGAGGTCATTAGGAGTGCTCTTATGGCGCTGGTTAGGGGTCAAGGGCTTTGGTTAACTAAGTGGAAAGGATGTTGGTGGTTCATAATACAATTTTTGGGTTAAATAAAAGTGGATAAGTGAGGTAAATACGTAAGCTTGAATACAAGCTACGGCTATTTCTAGAATAAAAAGTAAGGTGAGAATAATAAAAATTGGAAGGGAAATAATAATGTTATTAAGTAATAGTCAGATTGCAGTGGAAATTAGGTAAATTAATAAGTGCCCAGCAGTGAGTTTTGCGGCGAGTCGAAGCCCTAAGGCTATGGGTTGAGCAAATAATCTTAATGTTTCTATAATTATCATGAAAGGAATAAGATAGGTTGGGGTGCCTTGTGGGACAAAGTGTCTTAGTCGATAGTTAAAGGAAGAATAAAAGCCTAAAATTTTGATTGACATTCAAAGAGGTAACCCTAGTCTATAAGTTATGGAAATGTGACTTGTTGAAGTAAAAGCATAGGGTAGTAAACCTAAGATTTTAATTGAAAGGATTAAAATAAATGTAGAGGTTAAAAGGGGGATTCAACGAGCTGAGTTAGGGGAGGTTTTTTTAAATAATATATTAATTGAGGACAAACTAATGGTTTTGGAAATTTGGATTCATCGGGTAGGTAGTCATTTTGGAGATGTAGAGATAAATAATCATGAAATTTTTAGGAGGAGGGAGATTAATGTGATAGGAATCATTAGTGTAATATCAGGAGAGAATTGGTTAAATATTTTATTTAGTATCATATTCATTTTTTTTTTTTTTTTTTTTTTTTAGTTCATTTAAGAGGTTTGTTTTTGGATAAAATGGTAGTTTTGGAAAGAATTGATGTGGTAAAGATTAGTAAAATTCATATGAGGAAAAATTTGATTAATCATCAGAAAAAGTTTAGTTGAGGCATGGTTCTTTAGTAGTGATTGGTAATACAACTTTATTTAAATTAAGAGTTTAATGCTTTCAATATAAGCTAACTAAAGATTCTTTTAGGAAGGTTGAGATTCATTTTTCGAAAGATTTGAATTTAATGGCTTCTAAGACTATGGGCATGAATCTGTGGTTTGCGCCACAGATTTCTGAACATTGTCCGTAGAATAAACCAGGGCGTGATATAAAAAAGTTTATTTGATTTAGTCGTCCTGGTACTGCGTCCATCTTTATTCTTAGAGAGGGAATTGTTCATGAGTGGAGGACGTCTGAGGAAGAAACTAGGGTTCGGATGGGGATTTGGAAGGGTAGAATTAGTCGTTTATCAACTTCTAGGAGTCGGGGATGACCAAGGCTAATTTCGGAAGTTGGAATCATGTATGAGTCAAATTCAAGTGAGTGGTAGTCAGCGTATTCATATCTTCAGTACCATTGGTGGCCTATGGCCTTGATGGTAATAAAAGGTTTGTTTACTTCGTCAATTAAGTATAAAAGTTGAAGTGAGGGGAGGGCTATAAATATGAGAATGATGGTAGGGATTATGGTTCATATTGTTTCTAGGTTTTGGCCTTCTAGGAAGAATCGTTTAGTGTTGGATGAAAATAGGAGGGATACAAGTCCATAAAATACTGTGATTGTGATTAATGTAAGAATAATAAGTGTGTAGTCGTGAAAGTAAATTAATTCTTCCATGAGGGGGGAAGAGGCTTTTTGGAGACCAAGTTTTGTTCAATTTGCCATTTATTGTTGGAGGATGTTAATTTTTTTTAATAGGTCGGAAGAGTGAGATCGTGAGAGTGCAACCATAAGGGAGAGGCCGATTCTGGCTTCACAAGCGGATATTGTGAGTAGAATAAGGTTATAGGATAGAATAAAATTTTTAGATAGAATAGATGATATAATAATTATGGTTAGAAATAGGGAAATTAGTAGTAATTCAAGGCAAAGGAGGATGGAAAGGAAATGAAGGCGGTTAATAGTGATACTTATGATTCTGAGGTAGAAGATTTTTAGTGAGAGAAATAGTATGGATTTCATTAAGTTGAAGGATTTTAGAGTTTGCTAAAGTTTTTTAAGTCGAAGTTAAGTGTTTTGTTTAAACTAATCCTTTACTTTAGTAAATATACGGTTGAGGGTGTTTCTTTAAATGTATGGTGGGAAGGGGGGAATTTAGTATATTGCCATTCTAGGGAAGTGGGTGAGAATTTTGGATAGTGGGTGATTCGTTTTGTTGAGAATGCTTCTCATATGATAAATAAGAATAGAATTGTGGCTATTAGGGAAATGGTTCTACCTATGGAGGATAGGGTATTTCAGGTTGTGTAGGCATCAGGGTAGTCGGAGTATCGTCGTGGCATGCCTGCTAGGCCTAGGAAATGTTGGGGAAAAAAGGTGAGTTTGACACCTATAAACATTATAAGGAAGTGAATCTTAGATAAGGTGGGGTGAAGTGAGAGTCCGGAAAATAGGGGAAATCAATGGGTAAATCCTGCAAATATGGCAAATACTGCTCCCATAGAAAGAACATAGTGGAAGTGGGCTACAACGTAGTATGTATCATGGAGTATTATGTCTATTGAAGAGTTAGCTAGAATAACACCGGTAAGGCCTCCGATGGTAAATAGGAATATAAATCCTAATGCTCAAAGAAGGGGGGTTTCTCAGGAAAGGTTTCTACCTTGAAGTGTGGCCATTCATCTAAATATCTTAATACCGGTAGGAACGGCGATTATCATTGTTGCAGCTGTAAAGTAGGCTCGTGTGTCAACATCCATTCCTACTGTGAACATGTGATGGGCTCAAACTAAGAATCCTAATATTCCTATGGAAATAATAGCGTATACCATACCTAGGTACCCAAAGGGTTCATTCTTATTAGAGTAGTGAGCAATTACGTGTGAAATCATCCCAAATCCAGGAAGAATCAATATGTAGACTTCAGGGTGACCAAAAAATCAAAATAAGTGTTGAAATAGGATAGGGTCACCTCCACCTGCTGGGTCAAAGAATGATGTGTTGGCTTTTCGGTCAGTGAGGAGCATGGTAATAGCACCTGCTAGAACAGGAAGGGAAAGTAGGAGGAGGAATGCTGTAATAAAGACTGATCAGATAAATAGGGGAAGACGATCAAAAGAGATTCCTGGGGTACGCATATTAATAATTGTTGTAATAAAGTTAATAGAGGCAAGGATGGAGGAGGCACCTGCAAGGTGTAGTGAGAATATTGCGAGGTCTACAGAGCCTCCGGCATGGGCTATGTTTCTAGATAGGGGAGGATAGATGGTTCAACCTGTTCCTACACCTCTTTCGATTCCGGCAGAAGCTAGTAGGAGGAGAAATGAGGGGGGAATAAGTCAGAAACTCATTTTGTTCATTCGAGGAAAGGCCATGTCGGGAGAGCCAATCATTAAGGGAATAAGTCAGTTCCCAAATCCTCCAATCATGACAGGCATAACCATGAAGAATATCATTATGAGGGCATGTGCAGTAACAATAACTTTGTAGATTTGGTCATCTTGAAGAAGGGAACCAGGTTGGGCTAATTCAATTCGTATAATTACTCTCATTGCTGTTCCAATAATACCTGCTCATACTCCGAAAATTAGATATAGGGTTCCGATATCCTTATGTTTTGTTGAGAATAGTCATCGTTTAATTTTCATGTTTAATAATTTATTATATATAATTATGTTTTCAAAAAATAGTTTAATAAGAAGTTAGAATAATAACTTTGGGAGTTATAGGAATAAGTTAGATTCTTATTTTTTTGATTAGAAAGATAAGGATTGATCTTATAAATTAGAAATCAAAGTTCTAGGTTTTTCCTTTTAAACTACTTTCTAAGAGTATTTAGGTTGTAGCCTAATGAAAAGGTGTTTGGCCGTTAACCAGGAGATAGCAAGATCAAAACTTGTCAACTTAGAGTTAAAATAGCAAAAAGGTAAATGCGAAAGGTTTAGGTTCTTTTATTAGAAGTTCAATTCTTCTTTTTAATTGTAAATTTTAGGGTGGAACGGTCCTAAGATATTTATGTGCAAGATAAGTGTTTTAATTAAACTAAATTTACATGTGAGATTTAAGTTAATAAAACTAAAGACCTTCAAAGTTTTAAATAAAAATGAGAAATTTTTAATCTTAGGTTTTGTAATGTAAATTAACATAATAAATTGCAAATTTGTGAATACGAAGTAGTTTTCGTCAAAACTTTCAAGATAATTTGGTTTGAACAAATTTTTTTTCTGTGTAAGAGAATTGTTTTAATATAAACTTTATCTTGAGATTGGACAAAGTAAGCTAGTGGTAAAGCTTTTGGATTCATATTTCAAAAATGGAAGGATAAATACCTCTCTTTGTTTGGTTTAAGATCACAAGGGTTTAACGAGTAATTTTGGTCTGACAGGCCAATATTATGATTTAATTAGATCTTAGGAGGATAAGATGGCAGAAAGAAATTGTATTGGATTGTAAATCTGATTAAGAAGGTTAGATTCCTTTTCTTATTGTTTTATTAGTATAAAAGTATGTTTGATTTCCAATCAAGAGGTTTTTGAGAATTCAAAAATAAAATATTATATATAACTAAAATAGCAAAAGGGTTAATGCAAGAATTCTAAGCTTTCTTAATGAAGGTTCGATTCCTTTTTTTAGTTTTGAGGAATGTAGTAGTTTTTTTAAATTCAATTTTTTTGGTGATTCCTGTTTTATTGGCTGTTGCTTTGTTAACGTTAGTAGAACGAAAGGTTTTAGGCTATATGCAATTTCGTAAGGGTCCTAATTTAGTGGGTGTTTATGGATTGTTACAACCTATTGCAGATGGTTTTAAGTTATTAATAAAGGAAACTTTGAAGCCATCAAGAGCTTCTTCAGTTTTGTATTATTTTTCTCCTTTTTTGTTTTTAGGAATAGCGTTGGTTTTGTGGACTTTAATACCAGTGGGTTATGTTAGATTGAGAATAAAATTGTCTTTAGTATTAATATTGGGTTTGTCAAGGTTATCTGTTTATTCTCTTTTGGGGTCTGGGTGAAGTTCAAATTCAAATTATTCTTTTTTGGGGGGGATTCGGGCAGTAGCTCAGACTATTTCGTATGAAATAAGTTTAGGATTTGTTTTTTTAAGGATTGTAATGTTTAGAGGGAGATTTAGATTAGTTGTAATAGGAGAATCTCAGGTAAAAGTGTGGTTATTATTTTGTTGTTTTCCTTTATTTTTAATATGATTGGTATCAAGGTTAGCGGAGACTAATCGGGCCCCTTTTGATTTAACGGAAGGGGAGTCTGAAATAGTTTCAGGTTATAATGTAGAATATTCAGGGGGTCCTTTTGCTATATTTTTTATTGCGGAATATACTAAAATAATATTTATAAATTTGTTGAGGGTAATGTTGTTTTTGGGTGGAGGAAATCCGTTTGGTAGGGAATTTCCTTTAAATATTTTATTGGTGTCTTTGAAGACATCTTTTTTGGTTTTTGGTTTTTTGTGAGTACGAGCGTCTTATCCACGATTTCGGTATGATCAGTTGATGAGGTTGACTTGAAAGAAATATTTACCTTTATCTTTAGTTTTATTGGAATTTTTAATTTTTATTCTTTTAATGGTTGATGGGGTCCCTCCAGGGTTGGTAAGTTAGAATTTGAACCTAATAGAAAGGAGGTCTAGCTGATAATTAGATTATTGAAAGTTAAAGTCTTTCCAAATTTTGTGAATCGAAGAGTTGTGATTTTGTTAATTTTAAAAGTTGTGTTGGGAACATTTATAGTAGTAAGGAGACATCATTGATTTTTAGTTTGGGTGGGATTGGAGTTGAATACATTATGTTTAGTACCAATACTGTGTTTGCAGTTTACTCCACGGGGAGTAGAATCTACTGTAAAGTATTTTTTAATACAATTGTTTAGGGCTGCGATTATATTGAAAGTTGTTTTAATAAAAGTTTGGTTGAATTCGAGTTGAAGTGTAGATGGAGTTTTGAGGGATTTTACTTCATTTTTGTTTAGATTATCAATAGGATTGAAGTTGGGTTTGTTTCCTTGTCATTATTGGTTTCCTGATGTTTTGCAGGGGGTGAGTTTTGAACAGGGGTTGATTTTGAGTACTTGACAAAAGATTGCTCCGTTTGTAATTCTAATAAAAATAAGTGAGGGAGTTAAATATGTATTTTTGGTTGTGATAGGTGTAGTTTCTGTGTGAATAGGTGGGTGGGGAGGATTAAATCAAGTTCAAGTTCGCAAGATATTGGCGTTTTCATCTATAAGGCATGTGGGGTGAATATGTAGGATTTTGGTTTATTCTAAGGAATTAAGGATAATGATGATGATAATATATTTGGTATTAAAAAGAGGGGTTTTTGTTATGGCAAGAAGAGTTGGTGTATTTACTTTAGGAAATTTGAGTCGTTTGTCATATTATAATGTTTGGTTAAGAATGGGGTTGTCATTAGGTGTGTTGTCTTTAGGAGGTTTACCTCCGTTAGGGGGATTTTTGAGAAAGTTTATAGCTCTACAGTGTTTGATTAGGAAAGGAGTTTATTTAATGGCTGGGTTTTTGGTTATGGGAAGTTTGTTGAGTCTTTTTTTTTATTTGCGTATAAGGTTTAAAAGTAGAATGAAATTATTTCCCCAACATTCGTTTTCTTTGTTGGTGTGGCGAGAAATGAGAGGACTAAAATTAAGTTTAGTAGTGTGGGGAATTGTTTTAAGAGTTTTGGTCAGGTTAAGAAGTTTTGGTTTGGTGTTTGTTTGTTTACTTATGTCATTTTTTTAATATATATAATATAATTAAATAATTAGTTAAAGTTGAAATTTATTAAAAATCTTTAGGTTTATTTTTTAACAAAATATTGGAAGAAAATGATAAGGTAAAGTATAGTAATTAGAAATTGATGATTTAGCTATAGAGAAAGTACTGTAAGGGAAAATTGAAATAACTTGAAAAGTTAAGTAAGGAATAGGAAAAGTAAAGATTTTTACCTTTTGCATAATGGTCTAGTGAGATTAAATAAAAAAGTTTTGATTATCCGAAATTGAATGAGCTAATGTATTCTGTTTTATGAATAAAAGTTTTACTGTTGCAAAAGTAAAGTTTAGAGGATAAATTAGAGATGAAATGTCAATCGTATTCAATGATAGCTGATTCTTTAAGAAATAAATTGAAGTTGAAGGTACAGTTTTATAAGGTTAAGTTATTATTATTTAATAAATAAAATAATTAAAATAATATTGTATTTTTAGATAGATAAGGTTAAGCTTGTTTATCAATAAGGAAAAATCCTTAGTAGTAGGTTAAAGATAGAAATAAAATTAAATGTTGAAATGAATAATTAGTAAGATGAGAAGTATCAATCTAGAGATAAAGTGTTAAAACTAAGTAAAATAAGGTAAATAAATAATTTTAATAAAAAATCTGAGGCTGCTAAATATTTATTAAAGAATTTTATGAATTTAGAATTTATTATGCTAGAATTAGTAGAGTAAGTATTTTTTGTGAATTAATCAATTCTAACTTTGGATGAATAAATTTTGAGAAAGCGAGAATAATGATTATTGAATTGTCTTCCAACGCAGGAAATATGGTTTTATAAAAATGAAAGAAAGGAATTCGGCAAATAGAGATTTCGCCTGTTTACCAAAAACATTGCTCTTTGATGAATGTTAATGAAAAATAAGGAGTACTGCCTGCCCAGTGACGTTGTTTAACGGCTGCGGTATTTTGACCGTGCAAAGGTAGCATAATCATTTGCCTTTTAAAAGAAGGCTGGAATGAATGGCAAGACGGAATTTAGCTGTCTCTTTTTAAAAACTTGAATTTAATATCCTTGTGAAGAAGCAGGGATTAGGTCGTAGGACGAGAAGACCCTATTGAGCTTAAGTTAATTTATAGAATTTTGTTGTAGTTTTATTTACTAATACGTTTATTTTGTAAAAGTGAAAGTTAAAAATAGAGCAATAAAGGTTTATAATAAAATTTTGATTGGGGTAATTGTGGAGAATAAGAAACCTTCATTAAGAAATACTAAAATTAAAGATTTAGGAAAGGTAGTGAAATGACCCACAGTAAGAAGTGAGTAAAGGAACAAGTTACCATAGGGATAACAGCGTAATCTTTTTGGAGAGTTCATATTGATAAAAGGGTTTGCGACCTCGATGTTGGATCGAGATTTCCTAAAAATGCAGAAGTTAAAAAGGGTTGGTCTGTTCGACCATTAAAATCTTACGTGATCTGAGTTCAGACCGACGCAAGTCAGGTCAGTTTCTATCCACGATGAAATAAATTTTTTTTAGTACGAAAGGAATAAAAAGGTAATATCAATGTTGAAGATAAATATTAAAATTTTTCTGAAGGAAAATTAAGGTGTTAGTTAATTTGGCTTTTATTAGTAATTTAATACTGTATTCAGAAAGATCTTATAAAAAGTAATTCAATGATTCGCTATTACCGAGTAATAGCCATGATATTAACGTATAAAAACCTATCT